ATACAGGCATTTGTGGGTTCAATGCGAAAATTGTTATGGATTAAATTATAAGAAATTTTTGAAATCAAAAATGAATATTTGTGAACAATGTGGATACCATTTGAAAATGAGTAGTTCAGATAGAATCGAACTTTCGATTGATCCAGGTACTTGGGACCCTATGGATGAAGACATGGTCTCTTTGGATCCCATTGAATTTCATTCGGAGGAGGAACCTTATAAAGATCGTATTGATTCTTATCAAAGAAAGACGGGATTAACTGAAGCTATTCAAACAGGCACAGGTAAATTAAACGGTATTCCCGTAGCAATTGGGGTTATGGATTTTCAGTTTATGGGGGGTAGTATGGGATCCGTAGTAGGCGAGAAAATCACCCGTTTGATCGAGTATGCTACCAATCAATTTTTACCTCTTATTTTAGTGTGTGCTTCTGGAGGAGCACGCATGCAAGAAGGAAGTTTGAGCTTGATGCAAATGGCCAAAATATCTTCCGCTTTATATGATTATCAATCAAATCAAAAATTATTCTATGTAGCAATCCTTACATCTCCTACTACTGGTGGGGTGACAGCTAGTTTTGGTATGTTGGGGGATATCATTATTGCCGAACCCAATGCCTACATCGCATTTGCGGGTAAAAGAGTAATTGAACAAACATTGAATAAGACAGTCCCTGAGGGTTCACAGGCGGCTGAATATTTATTCCATAAGGGCTTATTCGATCTAATCGTACCACGTAATCCTTTAAAAGGTGTTTTGAGTGAGTTATTTCAGCTCCACGCTTTCGTTCCCTCGAATCAAAATTAAATCAAGTAAAGCCTTACTTAAAACTTCCAAAATTCATTATTTTATTTGTGACGAACAAGTAGTTATTTAGTTTATAGGAATCAAAGTAAAAATTCGAAGAATGGATTTTTCTTTGGTAACATAAGATAAAATTGTAGAAAGAATCATGCGGAGAAATTTTTTTTACCGATATTCCTGATTAGTAATTAGGAAACCCCTATCAAACAAAATAAAAGAGCGAATTATTTCTTCCGCAAACTTTGGCAAGGGGAATAAAATGAATTTCATGCTCCCCTTCTTACATTACATGTGTATATATAATTCAACTATAGCAAATAGCGGCATAGAGTCTTGCATCTTTCTACATCTCTAGAGGATCTCTAGTTTTACTAAGAATCCCTGTTGTTGGGTCGGATTATAACGAACTTTTTTGGAATTTGTAAGAAAATCTTTATTCAATTTTAATAAAAAAAAATTATAAGACAAGATAATAAATAAAATAATACAAAAGTCTATTATGATACATATATTTCATGTCGAAAGATGAGTAAATTTAATTCGACATTCCTCATTCCTTTTCTATATATACTCACGTAGATATTACTTAGTATAATTATATATGAATTAGTATAATTATAAGATACCTTTTATAACAATCAATAAATAACAGGTAAAAATATTAATATAACAATTAATATAACAATAAATAACAGGTACAAATATTAAGTCGAGGTATCCATTCTATGACAACTCTCACCACCTTACCCTCTATTTTTGTGCCTTTAGTGGGCCTAGTATTTCCGGCAATTGCAATGGCTTCTTTATCTCTTCATGTTCAAAAAAACAAGATTTTTTAAATATGCTAGTGCCGTCTATTTTTTTTTTTTCAAAACTTAGACTTTGACGATAACACAGCTATCTATTTAGTAGACTAGAGTCTAACATGTGGCTTACTCCAAACATAAGCGATTATACATGCGTAAACATGATATCTGAGGAAATGAATTATAAGTATTTGAAAATAGAAAATATATATCAGGCGACGAATGTTTGAGATTAAAGTCAATATATCTATATGGATGTAGGTATCTATAGGGAATCATATAAAGGTGATGTTATTATTTTAGATCTAAGTAATTCGATGAATTACTCCTAAAGTAAGGGTTCACATCAAAATAGTGCTAGTTGATTAGAGTTACTTCGGAAACAAAAAAAGTAAAATCGATTTTTGTTATTCTATCAATTCCAATAAAATGCAACGAGATCTAGTATGAGTTGGCGATCAGAACGTATATGGATAGAATTTATAAGAGGATCTCGAAAAATCAGCAATTTCTGCTGGGCCTTTATCCTTTTTTTAGGTTCATTAGGGTTTTTATTGGTTGGAACTTCCAGTTATCTTGGTAGGGATTTGATATCTTTATTTCCGTCTCAGCAAATCATTTTTTTTCCACAGGGGATCGTGATGTCTTTCTATGGGATCGCAGGTCTCTTTATTAGCTCCTATTTGTGGTGCACAATTTTGTGGAATGTAGGTAGCGGTTATGATCGATTCGATAGAAAAGAAGGAATAGTGTGTATTTTTCGTTGGGGGTTTCCTGGAAAAAATCGTCGAATCTTCCTCCGATTCCTTATGAAAGACATTCAGTCCATCAGAATAGAAGTTAAAGAGGGTATTTATGCACGTCGTGTCCTTTATATGGAAATCAGAGGCCAAGGGGCCATTCCCTTGACTCGTACCGATCAGAATCTGACCCCACGAGAAATTGAGCAAAAGGCTGCCGAATTGGCCTATTTCTTGCGTGTACCAATTGAAGTTTTTTGAAAAATAAAGTTCAGAATGAATGCTTTCTTAGTTCGTAGCAAGAGGGATAAAACTCAAATTAAAGAATAGTCTTTTTTATAGACCATAGTAATAGTATAACTTAACTGGAATTTCTTCAGAATGCTCATTTGAGCCAAAGCAGACGTATACGGAACAGCCAGAAAACTGTCTTTGTACGAAATTTGTATGCGTATGTAAATCAACTCCACAGTAACAAAAGTGGATTCTTTTTATTTTCTTTCTGTATTATTTCGAAATTCAAGGATTAACTAATGAATCACAAATCAAAAACTAAAAAACAGGGAATGGATTCATAATAGTATCCATATTACTTGTAATAGAACTTATGTTTGATATAAATATTAGTAGTGTATAGAGTTAACGAATGAAGTGAGTTCATTAAAAAATAAAAGACGAAAAAATGGCAAAAAAGAAAGCATTCATTCCCCTTCTATATCTTGCATCTATAGTATTTTTGCCCTGGTGGATCTCTCTTTCATTTAAAAAAAGCCTAGAATCTTGGGTTACTAATTGGTGGAATACTGGTCAATCCGAAATTTTTTTGAATGATATTCAAGAAAAGAGTATTATAAAAAAAGTTATAGAATTAGAGGAACTCTTTCTCTTGGACGAAATGCTAAAGGAATACCCAGAAACACATCTACAAAAGCTTCGTATCGGAATCTACAAAGAAACGATCCAATTGATCAAGATGCACAACGAGGATCGTATCCATACGATTTTGCACTTCTCGACAAATATAATCTGTTTCGTTATTCTAAGTGGTTATTCTATTCTTGGTAATGAAGAACTTGTTATTCTTAACTCTTGGGTTCAAGAGTTCCTATATAACTTAAGCGACACAATAAAAGCTTTTTCTATTCTTTTATTAACTGATTTATGTATAGGATTCCATTCGCCCCATGGTTGGGAACTAATGATTGGTTCTGTCTACAAAGATTTTGGATTTTCTCATAACGATCAAATTATATCCGGTCTTGTTTCCACTTTTCCAGTCATTCTTGACACAATTTTCAAATATTGGATCTTCCGTTATTTAAATCGTGTATCTCCGTCACTTGTAGTGATTTATCATTCAATGAATGACTGAAAAATCTAATGTTTGTTACTTTGTACATAAGTAAAACATTCAAAATTGTACTTATTCCTTCTACCCATCCAGAAGGATGCCTCCTATATTCGAGTAACATTATTTCAGTAAATAGCAGAATCATGGATAGGGAACTATACTAGGGACCTACCTAATTTTATTGTAGAAATTTTTGGGCTCAATGATTGGACCATGCAAACTAGAAATACCTTTTCTTCGATAAAGGAAGAGATTACTCGATCTATTTCCGTATCACTCATGATATATATAATAACTTGGGCACCCGTTTCAAATGCATATCCCATTTTTGCACAGCAGGGTTATGAAAATCCACGAGAAGCAACCGGCCGTATTGTCTGTGCCAACTGCCATTTAGCTAATAAGCCCGTGGATATCGAGGTTCCACAAGCGGTACTTCCTGATACTGTATTTGAAGCAGTTGTTCGAATTCCTTATGATATGCAACTGAAACAAGTTCTTGCGAATGGTAAAAAGGGCGGTTTGAATGTGGGGGCTGTTCTTATTTTACCCGAAGGGTTTGAATTAGCCCCCCCCGATCGTATTTCTCCCGAGATTAAAGAAAAGATGGGCAATCTGTCTTTTCAGAGCTATCGTCCCACTAAAAAAAATATTCTTGTGATAGGGCCGGTTCCTGGTCAGAAATATAGTGAAATCACCTTTCCTATTCTTTCCCCGGACCCTGCGACTAAGAAAGATGTTCACTTCTTAAAATATCCCATATACTTAGGCGGGAACAGGGGAAGGGGTCAGATTTATCCCGACGGGAGTAAGAGTAATAATAATGTTTATAATGCTACAGCAGCAGGTATAGTAAGCAAAATAATACGAAAAGAAAAAGGAGGATATGAAATAACCATAGTGGATGCAGCGGATGGGCGTCAAGTGGTTGATATTATCCCTCCAGGACCAGAACTTCTTGTTTCAGAGGGCGAATCTATCAAACTTGATCAACCATTAACGAGTAATCCTAATGTGGGAGGGTTTGGTCAGGGAGATGCGGAAATAGTCCTTCAAGATCCATTACGTGTCCAAGGTCTTTTGTTCTTTTTTGCATCTGTTATTTTGGCACAAATCTTTTTAGTTCTTAAAAAGAAACAGTTTGAGAAGGTTCAATTGTCCGAAATGAATTTCTAAATCTGCGGATTTATCAACATCAAGTTCGTCAAAGATCCCTATTCGTGGTTTCAATTTTTCCCGGTTTATCAGAACCTTTTTTTCGATTTATTACATAAGTAGTGAACAAATTCAATGAATTT